TAGAAAAGAAAGTGTCTAAAAGGATGCAAAATTAAATAGGATTCTTTATTGGATCAGGGATCAGGAATCCCCTTTTTTATTTAGTATGTATAAAGGATCTTCCTATGTTATACTATTCAATTCTCGACGATTAATCGATTTGATAGATCAGCTATATTGTTATTCATAATATTGATACTATTCAGTATCATCATTATAGAATTTATACTATTGAATTTACAGGAGTCAAATTTATCATCTCTATGGGATTAGATCCCGAGTTATTGCGAAGCAAAAAAAAAACACAATGAGATTATGGAAGTCAATATTCTCGCATTTATTGCTACTGCACTGTTCATTCTAGTTCCTACTGCTTTTTTACTTATCATCTACGTAAAAACAGTCAGTCAAAATAATTAATTTGAATGAAATTTGAATTATTAGTTTAGTTCTTATCAATGATTGAAGAAATGAAAGAAAGGGATTCAAACTCCAAGTCTGAAATTAAGTGAAATGATCGGGCTGGAATCAGAAGTGTCTGAGATAGTGTGTAGAAAGAACTATATATAGTTCTTTCTACACACTATCTAGTATACTATTTCTTTATATTAATATATATATTACATAGTAAAAGAAAGGTGAAATGCTTGACTTGATATGTGGATCGCTCAATGAAAGAAAGATCTAATTTGATTATGTGTAGGACCTCGACTTCCGCGGACAACTACTAGTTGCTTCCGGTAGAAAGTATGTATCGCCATAATAAGAGAATTACTTTCTCTTAGACTTAGAACAGTAAAAGTAAAGAAAAAAAAACACACAGGGATTGGTTTTCTCATTGTAATATCCATAATTCTGGTAAAAGCCGGTTCATCAAAATAGAATATTTAGGAAGAATTTGGTTGGAAGTGGAAGAAATTTCCTATCATGCGTAGATTTTATTTTCTAAATATAAATATAACTATGGTAATCATTCATTGTTTGATAGAATGGTTATTATTCATGACTGTATTCATTCCAGTATAATTTTGAAACAGAGACATTTTTGGAAGTCTTCGCAAAACGATTAATTAAACAATTGATACAATTCGATTACTCAATTAGTAGTACCCCTAGAGTCCACTCCTCCCCCATACTACGAGTGAAAGGGAAAATGTAAAGACTACCATTAAAGCAGCCCAAGCGAGACTTACTATATCCATGTAAATTATGTCCCCTATCTCTATCAAGGAATTATTCCATTATTGATCAATAATCATAGTGGAATCAATGGCGCAGAGTCAAAATAGAATTCTGACTTAAGGCGATTGATGAACCAATCCAATGAACCCAATCATAACAAATCCTATCTTATTGGATTTCTGGTAGAATCGGGAAGCATTAAGCACAAATACGATACACACACCCTTTCTTAGGAAATATCAAAGGAATGCTTCTAATGTAAGATGTAGGAATAGTAAGACCTATTGTTTTGTTGTTTTGTTACCTTTCTTTCATAAACAAAAGAAAAGGCATACAAATATACCATCAAGATAGATAACTATCTATTTTCTCAGATACCTATATTTTATTTTCGATTTTTTATAAGTCTTATTGTCTTTCTGTGAAAGAATCAGGAAACGCCACTACCGCTATTACATACATTCTTTTTTTTTGTAATCCCCCGGCAAATACAATTTTTGGTTTTTCAACGTTTTAGTTTTACTCTATTTACTCTATAAGAATAAGAGCCGACCAACCATTCACATTGAATGTCTGAGCACTCAGAGCCTCTCGTGAGTCTGGATATCTTCAGTTCAGTCCTTTCAAAACTTCCTATAAATGGATTTCCTATCGTCCTATCCAATCTAATTCCAGACAGAGTTAGTAGACACTACCTTAGTATAGGTAGTGTAAGATAATTAGGAAGTCTTCATCGTCTTTCGTATAATCTCCTCTTCAATCCTAGGAACAAAAAAGGAGTGTCCTTTAGAAACCCTCAGATTGCGGAACAAGAATTCGTCGATTAAATCAGCAGGATAATAAATCCCAATTTGTTCATCAGGCGACACCCGGATTTGAACTGGGGATAAAGGATTTGCAGTCCCCCGCCTTACCACTTGGCCATGCCGCCAAATTCGATCAAAAATGGATAAAAATTTGATCTATATTCTATTACTAATACTATTACTATACTAATTACTATAATAATTACTATAATAATTAATAATTAGTCATTTTTTTTTTTATTCAAAGAAAATGGGTAATGGTTCCTGCCCTGAATTTTTCAGTCGGAAATCTATTTTTGATTTTCTTTGAATTAGTGAACGATTCTTAAATTTGTATCTCAAATCGTATTTCCTTAATGGCATAAAGAAAATTGATTTACGACTAATCAATTCTTTTTAAAAAAGAATTGAAATCCTTTTCAATCTCAATTATAACAACATATATGTGTATATGTAAACCCCAGAACAAAAATTGTTACACAGAACAGATAGATACCGAGTTGAGTCTCTCTTATGCACATATACCTGTAGAGAATTATCGTGCTTCAATTTGTCATTGAATATCTTCTCTAATGAATAGAAAAGCGGATGAAATCGTGAATCCATTTATTTTTTTGGTACCCAATCTGATCGTAATATCATAATAATAGGCAGAAATTGGATCAATTTTGATATTCTATATAAGACTCTATAAGTGTAATGTGAGTGGCAGATTTTTTTTTTGGGGGGGGTGTTTTATCAATTCATTTCTATTTGTACCTGTCGCAAATTCTAACTTGTGCCGAAAATTATCTTCATTCCTCCATCTTGTCTCCGTTCATACATATAAAATATAGATATGGAGTTGGCTCAAATTTCATGTGATTCAGTAAACATAATATACATTCCATCATTGCTAGATCGATCCGGATGGTTAGTTCGATGAAGAGTGAGCCAATACTACAATAATGGGATTTATTCTATAAAGAGGAAACTTAAGATTAAGATGCTCCGTAATAGAAATGAGGGAATGTCCACAATACCTGGATTTAGTCAGATCCAATTTGAGGGATTTTGTAGGTTCATTAATCAAGGCTTGACGGAAGAATTGGATAAGTTTCCAAAAATTGAAGATACAGATCAAGAAATTGAATTTAAATTATTTGTGGAACGATATCAATTGGTAGAACCCTTGATAAAAGAAAGAGATGCTGTGTCTGAATCACTCACATATTCTTCTGAATTATATGTCCCCGCGGGATTAATTTGGAAAAGCGGTAGAGATATGCAAGAACAAACCATTTTTATTGGAAACATTCCTCTAATGAATTCCCTGGGAACTTTTATAGTAAATGGAATATACAGAATTGTAATCAATCAAATATTGCAAAGCCCCGGTATTTACTACCGTTCAGAATTGGACCATAAAGAAATTTCTGTCTATACCAGTACTATAATATCAGATTGGGGAGGAAGATTAGAATTAGAAATTGATGGAAAAGAAAGGATATGGGCCCGTGTGAGTAGGAAACAAAAAATATCTATTCTAGTTCTATCATCAGCTATGGGTTCGAATCTAAGAGAAATTCTAGATAATGTTTGTTACCCTGAGGTTTTCTTGTCTTTCCCGAATGATAACGAGAAAAACACGATTGGTTCAAAAGAAAATGCTATTTTGGAGTTTTATCAACAATTTGCTTGTGTAGGTGGGGATCCAGTATTTTCTGAGTCCTTATGTAAGGAATTACAAAATAAATTTTTTCAACAAAGGTGTGAATTAGGAAAGATTGGTCGACGAAATATGAATCGGAGACTAAATCTTGATATACCTCAGAACAATACATTTTTGTTACCGCGAGATGTATTGGCTGCTACGGATCATTTGATCGGAATGAAATTTGGAATGGGCACACTTGACGATATGAATCACTTAAAAAATAAACGTATTCGTTCTGTAGCAGATCTGTTACAGGATCAATTCGGATTGGCTCTTGTTCGTTTAGAAAATGCGGTTAAAAGAACTATATGTGGAGCAATCAGACATAAATTGATACCGACTCCTGAAAATTTGGTAACTTCAACCTCATTAACAACCACTTTTGAATCGTTTTTTGGCCTACACCCCTTATCTCAAGTTTTTGATCGAACTAATCCATTGACACAAACCGTTCATGGGCGAAAGTTGAGTTATTTGGGTCCTGGAGGATTGACAGGACGAACTGCTAGTTTTCGGATACGAGATATACATCCGAGCCACTATGGGCGTATTTGCCCAATTGACACGTCCGAAGGAATCAATGTTGGTCTTATTGGATCCTTAGCAATTCATGTGAGAATTGGTCATTTGGGATCTATAGATAGTCCGTTTTATGAAATATCTGATAAATCAAAAGAGACGCAGATGATTTATTTATCACCAAGTAGAGATGAATATTATATGATAGCAGCAGGAAATTCTTTGGCCTTGAATCGGGGTATTCAGGAAGAACAGGTTGTTCCAGCTCGATATCGTCAAGAATTCCTAAGTATTGCATGGGAACAGATTCATCTTAGAAGCATTTTTCCCTTCCAATATTTTTCTATTGGAGCTTCCCTTATTCCTTTTATCGAGCATAATGATGCAAATCGGGCTTTAATGAGTTCTAATATGCAGCGCCAAGCAGTTCCGCTTTCTCGGTCCGAGAAGTGCATTGTTGGGACTGGGCTGGAACGCCAAACGGCTCTAGATTCAGGGCTTTCAGTTATAGCCGAACACGAGGGAAAGATCATTTATACGGATACTCACAAGATTGTTTTCTCAAGTAATGGTGACACTATAAACATTCCATTAGTTATGTATCAATGTTCTAACAAAAACACTTGTATGCATCAAAAACCTAAGGTTCAACGAGGTAAATACATTAAAAAGGGACAAATTTTAGCGGACGGTGCGGCTACGGTTAGCGGGGAACTCGCCTTAGGAAAAAACGTATTAGTAGCTCATATGCCATGGGAAGGTTACAATTCTGAAGACGCAGTACTAATTAGCGAACGTCTGGTATATGAAGATATTTATACTTCTTTTCACATCCGAAAATATGAAATTAAGACTCATGTGACAAGCCAAGGTCCTGAAAGAATCACTAAAGAAATACCGCATTTAGAGGCTCATTTACTCCGCAATTTAGACAGAAATGGAATTGTGATGCTGGGATCTTGGATAGAAGCAGGTGATATTTTAGTAGGTAAATTAACGCCTCAAACAGCGAACGAATCCTCGTATGCCCCCGAGGATAGATTATTACGAGCCATACTTGGCATTCAGGTATCCACGGCAAAAGAAACTTCTTTAAAACTACCTATAAGTGTAGGTGGAAGGGGTCGCGTTATTGATGTGAGATGGATCCAGAAAAAAGGGGGTTCTAGTTATAATTCAGAAATAATTCGTGTATATATTTCACAGAAACGTGAAATCAAAGTAGGTGATAAAGTCGCTGGAAGACATGGGAATAAAGGTATCATTTCTAAAATTTTGCCTAGACAAGATATGCCCTATTTGCAAGATGGAACAACTGTTGATATGGTCTTCAACCCATTAGGAGTACCCTCACGAATGAATGTGGGACAGATATTTGAATGCTCACTCGGGTTAGCTGGGGATCTTCTAAAGAGACATTATAGAATAGCACCTTTTGATGAGAGATATGAGCAAGATTCGTCGAGAAAACTAGTGTTTCCTGAATTATATGAAGCCAGTAAACAAACAAAAAATCCATGGGTATTTGAACCCGAGTATCCGGGAAAAAGCAGAATATTTGATGGAAGAACAGGAGATCCTTTTGAACAGCCTGTTCTAATAGGAAAGTCCTATATCCTGAAATTAATTCATCAAGTTGATGATAAAATCCATGGGCGTTCCAGTGGACATTACACACTTGTTACACAACAACCCCTTAGAGGAAGGGCCAAGCAAGGAGGACAACGAGTAGGAGAAATGGAAGTTTGGGCTCTAGAGGGATTTGGTGTTGCTCATATTTTACAAGAGATACTTACTTATAAATCTGATCATATTAGAACTCGTCAAGAATTACTTGGTGCTACGATCATTGGAGGAACACTACCTAACCCAGAGGATGCTCCAGAATCTTTTCGATTGCTCGTTCGAGAACTACGGTCTTTGGCTCTGGAACTGAATCATTTCCTTGTATCTGAGAAGAATTTCCAGATCAATAGGAAGGAAGCTTGATCTGAATGAATCAGAATTTCTATTCTATGATCGATCGGTATAAACATCAACAACTTCGAATTGGACCAGTTTCTCCTCAACAAATAAAGGCTTGGGCCAACAAAATCCTACCTAATGGAGAGATAGTTGGAGAGGTGACAAAACCCCATACTTTTCATTACAAAACCAATAAACCGGAAAGAGATGGATTGTTTTGTGAAAGAATCTCTGGACCTATAAAAAGTGGAATTTGTGCTTGTGGAAATTATAGAGTAATCAGGGCTGAAAAAGAAGACCCGAAATTTTGTGAACAATGTGGGGTGGAATTTGTGGATTCTCGGATACGAAGATATCAAATGGGATACATCAAACTCGCATGTCCAGTGACTCATGTGTGGTATTTGAAACGTCTTCCTAGTTATATTGCGAATCTTTTAGATAAACCTCTTAAGGAATTAGAAGGCCTAGTATACTGCGATGTGTGATTTGATCGAAATTTTCATTTTACAGATTCATAATAAGAAACTGTCATCCCATTCAATCTGATTGGGATGCCCCCGATTCTGACATGTGTCTTTGGAGGAGTAACATGAAGCTCAGAATTATGGGCGTATTCAATACTTCCAAATGGAAGGGGTATTGATCCATGGCCGATTCCGTAAGAGATAAATAGGAATTGCTCGTTATACCTCGTGAAAAAAAAAAGACCAATTCTACGAATTGGCTATTCCGTTTCTTTTAGAGAGAAGTTCTGTTCAAGCAAACAAATATGGCATGGTGACAGGAGTCTATCTATCGCATATATGCTTCAAGGGGCATTACGGCATAACCATCGAGGTGAGTGGGGGCCTAAAAGATCGAATGGAACGATATATAGACAAGTAAATCCCTTATGAATCCCAAAATATTCCTTTTAGAGGATTCATTATTTGAGGGGAAGTAGACTACTCAATAATTTCACATTTCCATTTGAAAGTAATTCAGAAAGTTGTTAAAGTCAAAAAAGAATGAATCAATGAAAGATTGGTCCTTACTGGGAACTTGAGTAAGGAGTAGCTTTTTGTAGGGTTTTTTTGAACAAAGTTTAAAAATAAGAACCCCTTTCTTTATTTGGTATAACTACTTTAGCCGGATGAGAGGAAACCTTCACGTCCGATTTTTTAGGGGGGAATCCCATTCGATGGGAACCTATCTCGATTTTTCTTTTGCTAGGCCCGTAGTAAAAAAACCTACTTTCTTACGATTACGAGGTTCATTCGAATATGAAATCCAATCCCGGAAATACAGTATCCCGCTTTTTTTTACTACCCCAGGTTTTGAGACATTTAGAAATCGAGAAATCTCTACAGG